TCAAATAAAATAAAAAAAAAATAGGAATTATTTTTTTGAAAAGTAAAAAGTATAAGTACAATGAGATTCAAGATCCAAAAATAAAAGAAATCAAGAAAGGAAAAAATGAAAATAAATAAAAAAATTAGAATAATAAATAATAAATAGAATATAGATAAGATTTTGATCTATTTTGGATGGAATTTGGCGACATGGCCAAGTGGTAAGGCGGGGGACTGCAAATCCTTTATCCCCAGTTCGAATCTGGGTGTCGCCTGATCAACAAAAAAAGACTTGGAATTTCTTAATCCTGCTGATCGAACTTGACGAATTTTTGCCCCGCAAAAGCATAGGCAAGGGACTAGGTCTGTCGATACTTGATTTATAGGACCCATAAAAGACTGTCATCTTTTTTATAAAAATCTGGGTTATGAGTGTGGCTCAAACAGGTACCAATAAATCTGAAGCAACCCAATCTTATTAATGATTGGTTTGGGCTATTCTGAATTGAAACAAATAAAAGAAATAGTTAGAATTCATTCTGGGCATCATAACTATATAACTATGAAAATAAGAAGTCGTAAATCTTGGTATCCAAAGGTTCCTAAGAGACACTCCATTTTGGCTCCTAAGGTTGAAGAAAGAATTCTAAAAAACACTATAAAGACTCCCTAATTATCTTACACAATACCTTTCTGAATATTGAGGTAGTGTCTACTAACCCTGAATGAAATTAGATTAGATAGGCTGATGGTAAATTTATTTAAGAATTGTGGAAAGAACTCAGGATACTTTGTATCCAGACTCACGAGAGGCTCTGAGTGCTAAGAAATGAAATCAGAATACTTATTCTTCTTTGTCTTATTTTCTTTTCTTATATCTCCCTTTTTCTTATTTTTTTTTTACTTTATCTTTATATTCTTTTCTTTATATTTATTTTATATTAATATAAAATAGAATATTTTTTATATTCTTTCTATTTCTATATTCTTATATCTATATTACTATATTTCTATCTATATTTCTATATTTATATATATATATATATATTTTATATATTTTATATATTTTTATATTTTTCATTTCTTTTCTTTCATTTTCATTTCCAATTCTTTCAATTTCAATGGAATCTATTGAAAAAGGAACTTTTTACGAGTGGATTCGTGAAATTTTTTCATCAATAGCCGTAAGTAAGAATCCTATTTTGACTCTGCGCCATTGATTCCACTATAATTATGAATTATGAATTAATAATGGAATAATTACTTCATTTCATAGAGATAGGGGACATCATTCACATGGATATAGTAAGTCTCGCTTGGGCTGCTTTAATGGTAGTGTTTACATTTTCTCTTTCACTTGTAGTATGGGGAAGGAGTGGGCTTTAGAGCTAGGAATATTACTAATTTAGTACTTTACTGAATAATCTAATTCTATCAATTGTGATCGTTTTGCCAAAGCAAAAAAAAAAATTTTAATGTCTCTCTTTCAAAAGAAAAAAATACCTTTACTTGGTTTAGTTTATCTATATTCGTTTAATTATAGATATTATATATTATCTTTATATATTTATATATCTATACTATACTATATTTATAATTAATATTTGATATTATATTTATATATCTATATTCCATATTTTATATATTTCTATATTCGTTTGTTTCTATTTATCTATATTCTAGTATTTTGGTTTCTATTTATCTATATTATAGATAATAGATATTATTATTTTTATTTTTTATTTATTTTATAATATAATTATATTTAAATATTAAATAATAGAATTAAATAGAAATCTAATTCTAATAAAAATAAATTAATAAAAATAAATATATATTTTATAATAAATATAAATTATAATATAAGTATTTATATTTTAAAGTATTTATAAGTATTTATATTTAAGATTTTTATTTTTCTATTTCTTTTATTTTTTATTATTATATCTTATTCTTATTATATCTTATGTTATTATAATTATATAAATATAAAGAATTTAGAATTATAATTATGGTATGTATATATGATGGTATATAATATATGCCCATACTATTCTTCCTACATTAATTCTTTCCATGGACTTCCGGATACATATCCATAAGCATAAGAAGAGATATCAAAAATAATAAATTCAAGCAGTTGGTCTTGCGATTATTTTGGATGGATCGAAATGCATACAAATGAGTGTGGAGCAAAAATATAGAATTAGAGTGCTATTTCATTTTGATGTATGTCTATAATATATATTACTATATATTACTTATTACTACTAAAATATAAAAATATAGTAAAATATATATTTATATATTCTATATTTATATATTACTATTAGATATATATTATTTAGATATATATTATCTATATTATTCTATATAATTTGTATATATAATTTGTATTTTTATTTGATTGTCAATTGATCCATATAAGAGAAAGCTTCTTTCTGTATACAATACAACTCTATGTGCTAAGAATATGAAATATTCTACAAAACTAAATTGTATTCAATTGTATAGTATAG